TTACCTGTGTCTACGATTTAGGCAGAATACCGTCACCCATCCTTACTAAGAAACTGAAAGAAACCTCAGAAACGAAAGAAAGAGGGGAAAGCGAGGAAGAAACAGATATAGAAATAGAAACAACTTTCGAAACGAAGGAGACTAAAGAGGAACAAGAGGGATCCACCGAAGAAGATCCTTCTCCTTCCCTTTTTTCGGAAGAAAAGGAGGATCAAGTTTATGAAACTTCTTATCCGGATGGGAATCAAGAAAATTCTACGTTAGAAATACTTCAAAATAAAGAAGAAAAAAACCTCTTCTGGTTTGAAAAACCTCTTGTGACTCTTCTTTTCGATTATAAACAAAGGAAGCGCCCTTTTCGATATATAAAAAATAATCGATTTGAAAACTCTGCTATAAAAACCGAAATTTCACAATATTTTTTTTACACATGCCGAAGTGATGGAAAACAACGAATATCTTTTACATATCCACCCAGTTTGTCAACTTTTTTGGAAATGATCCAAAGAAAGATGTTTTTATCTATAACAGAAAAAAAAAAACCTTCTGCGGAATTATATAATAATTGGATTGATACCAATAAACAAAAAGAAAACCATTTAAGCAACGAATTTCTAAATAGAATAGAAATTCTAGATCAAGGATTTCTTACTTTAGATGTACTCGAAAAAAGAATTAGATTGTACCTGTGTAATGAACAGACTCAAAAAGAATACTTGCCTAAAAAATATGACCCCTTCTTGAACGGACCTTATCGGGGAAAAATCAAATTTGATTTTTCCCCTTCAATTCTAAATAAAATTTCCACAAGAAATTCTATGGAAATTTTTTGTATAAATAAAATTCATGGTATCCTTCTTGCTACTGGTTATCAAGAATTTGAACAAAAAACAGCAATGGATATGCTTGATAGAAAATTATTATCAGCATCAAATTTCCATTTGAAAAAATTTTCTGTATTTCCAGAACCAGAACAAGGAAAAAAAATCAATTCAAAATCAAAAGATCAAACAAAATTTTTACAACTTTTATTCAATATAGTTATAAAAGATCCCAACGATCAAACAACCCGAAAAAAATCTGTTGGACTAAAAGAAATCAATAAAAAAGTTCCTCGATGGTCATACAAATTAATCAGCGATTTAGAATACCAAGAGGATGAAGATGCGACGGGGTATAATGAGATTCGTTCAAGAAAAGCCAAACGTGTAGTGATTTTTACTGATAATAACGAAAGTAATAATCCTGATCAAGCAGACGAGATATCTTTGATACGTTATTCGCAACAATCAGATTTTCGTCGAAATATAATCAAAGGCTCCGTGCGCGCCAAAAGGCGGAAAACTCCTATTTTGGAACCGTTTCAAGCAAACGTACACTCCCCTCTTTTTTTGGACAGAATAGACAAAGTCTTTTTTTTTTCTTTTGATATCTTCGGTCTGGCGAAATTCATTTTTAGAAATTGGATGGGGAAAAACACAGAATTCAAAATTTCGGATTATGTAGAGCAAGAAAGAAAAGAAAAAGGGAAAAAGGAGGTGGACAAAAGAGAAGAGAAAGCGCGGATAGAAATAGCGGAATCCTGGGATAGTATTCTCTTTGCTCAAGCAATAAGAGGTTTCTTATTATTAACCCAATCAATTCTTAGAAAATATATTATATTACCTTCATTGATAATAACTAAGAATGTTGGCCGTATGCTATTATTTCAATTTCCTGAATGGTCCGAGGATTTCAAAGATTGGAATAGAGAAATGTATGTTAAATGTACTTATAATGGTGTTCAATTATCCGAAACAGAATTTCCAAAAAACTGGTTAAAAGACGGCATTCAAATTAAAATCCTATTTCCTTTCTGTCTGAAACCCTGGCACGGGTCTAAGCAGGGATCCTCAGATAAAGATCCGATGAAAAACAAAGGGCAAAAAGCGGATTTTTGTTTTTTAACAATTTGGGGAATGGAAGCGAAACTTCCTTTTGGTTCTCCACGAAAACGACCTTCTTTTTTTGAACCTCTTTTAAAAGAATTCCGAAAAAAAATTCGAAAATGGAAAAAGACTGGCTTTCTAGTTTTAAAAGAAAAAAAAAAGATCTTTCTAACATTTTCAAAAGAAACAAAAAAATGGGTTATCAAACGTACTTTTTTTATAAAAAGAGTAATAAAAGAACTTTCAAAAAGAACTCTAATTCCATTATTTGGATTACAAGAAGTATATGAATCGATTGAAACTAAAAACGAAAAAGATTCGACAATAATTAATAAGAATCGGCCGGTTGATGAATCCTCCATTCAAATTCAATCTACAACTACAGATTGGACAAATTATTCACTAATTGAAAAAAAAACAAAAAACCTGGCTAATAGAACAAGAACAATCAGAAATCAAATAGAAAAAATAAAAATTACAAAAGACAAGAAAAAGGAATTTCTAACTTCAGAAATAAATATTATTCCTAAGAAAAAAAATTATAATGCTAAAAGATTCGACCAAAACATTTGGCAAATATTAAAAAGAAGAAATACTAGATTAATCCGTAAATCGAACTCTTTTATTAAATTTTTCAGCGAAAGGATCCGCGTGGATATCCTTCTATGTATTAGTAATATTCCCAAAATCAATACACAAATTTTTCTTGAATCAACAAAAAAAATTCTTAATAAATACATTTACAATAATGAAACAAATCAAGAAAGAATTGATAAAACAAATCAAAATACAATTGATTTTATAAAGTCAATTTCAAATAAGAATTCAAATTTTTTTTGTGACTTATTCTCCTTGTCACAAGCATATGTATTTTACAAAATATCCCAAACCCAAGTTATTAACTTGTATAAATTAAGATCCGTCCTTCAATATCAAGATAGAACATCTCTTTTTTTTAAGAATGAAATAAAAGATTTTTTTGGAGTGGAGAGAATATTTCATTCCGAATTAAAACATAATAAACTTTTGAACTCTGGGCTGAATCAATGGAAAAACTGGTTAAGGGGTCATTATCAATACAATTTATCTCAAATTAGATGGTCTAGATTAGTACCACAAAAATGGCGAAATAGAGTGAATCCGCGTCGTATGGCTCAAAATAAAGATTTAAAAAGGGGGAGTTCTTATCAAAAAGAAAATGATTCTAAAGCGAATCCATTACCAAAGAAAAAAAAGAATTTTAAAAAACACTATAGATATGATCTTTTATCATATAAATTTATTAATTATGAAGATAAGAAGAATTCCTATATTTATGAATCGCCATTACAAGTAAATAATAACCAAGAGATTTCTTATAATTACAACACACATAAACGTAAATTTTTGACTATGCTGAAAAGTATCTTTATCAATAATTATCCAGGACAAGATAATATTACGGATACGGGTTTTGAAAAAAATCCGAATAGAAAATATTTTGATTGGAGAATTCTCCATTTTTGTCTTAGAAATAAGATCGATATTGAGGCCTGGGTCAATATTGACACCAACAGTAATAAAAATACTAAGGCTAGTAATTATCAAAAGGTTGATAAAACAGATAAAAAAGCATTTTTTTCTATCACGATTCATCAAGATCAAGAAATCAACCCATCCAATAAAAAAAGATTTGATTGGATGGGAATGAATGAAGAAATACTAAATCGTCCGATATCGAATCTGGAACTTTGGTTCTTCTCCGAATTTGTACTACTTTATAATGCATATAAAAAAAAACCCTGGGTCATACCGATCAAATTACTTCTTTTAAACTTTATGGAAAATGGCAATGTTAGTGAAAATATCAAGGGAGAACAAAAAGGAGATTTTTTCAAATCATCGAATGAAAAAAAATTGGAAAATAAAGAAAAAAAAGAAACCGCAGATCAAGGGGATGTTAGGTTGGTTCTCTCAAACCAAGAAAAAGGTATTGAAAAAGATTATACAAGATCAAAGATAATAAAACATAAAAAGAAAAAGAGTAATACAGAAATAGAACTAAATTTCTTACTAAAAAAGTATTTGCTTTTTCAATTGAGATGGGATGATTCTGTAAATCAAAGAATACTAAATAATATCAAGGTATATTGTCTTCTGCTTAGAGTGATAAATCCAAAAGAAATTACTATATCTTCTATTCAAGGAGGAGAAATGAGTTTAGATATAATGCTGACTCAGAAAAATTTATCTCTTGCAGAATTGATTAAAAAGGGGATTTTAGTCATTGAACCGATTCGTCTATCTGTAAAAAATGATGGACAATTTATTATGTATCAAACCATAAGTATTTCATCGATTCAGAAGAGTAAGCACCAAATTAATCAAAGATACGAAAAAACAAAATATGTTGATAAAAAAAGTTTTAAAAAATGCATTTCAAGGCATCGAAGAATAGCCGGAAATAGAGACAAAAATCATTATGATTTACTTATTCCTGAAAATATTTTATCGTCTAAACGTCGCAGAGAATTGAGAATTCTAATTTGTTTCAATTCAAAGAATAGGAATGGTATAAATAAAAATCCAGTATTTTGGAATGTGAATAACATAAAAAATTGCGATCAAGTTCTGGATGAACGCAAACATCGTGATAAAGATAAGTTAATTAAATTAAAATTCTTTCTTTGGCCCAATTACCGATTAGAGGACTTGGCTTGTATAAATCGCTATTGGTTTGATACCAATAACGGGAGCCATTTCAGTATGATAAGGATCCGTATGTATCCACTATTTAAAATTGGATAATGTAATGGTATATTTTTTTCCTATATATCCTGTACTATATCTGTTATATGAAAGCAAACAGAAACAGATAAATGCATGCGTTGTCTTACATTCTATTCTGATACATGATACTAATTCAATGATGTATCAAAAGGACTCAACTGAATTTTATTATTTTGTGAATGCCACGATGAAATCGAAAATTGAGTCGATCGTTGATTAATTAGTTTTATTTAATAAAATTAGAAGTCCCAAATGAAATTCTGTATACCAGATTAAAATGGTCAATATTATTATTATTACTGATTAGTAAAATTCATATCTTAAAAAAAGATAAGGGGAGGCGGATTTCGTTTTATGGTAAAAAATTCAGTCATCTCAGCTATTTCACAAAAAGAGGGATCCGTTGAATTTCAAGTATTCAATTTCACCAATAAGATACGAAGACTTACTTCACATCTGGAATTGCACAGAAAAGACTACTTATCTCAGAGAGGTCTACGGAAAATTCTAGGAAAACGTCAAAGGCTGCTGGCTTATTTGTCAAAGAAAAATAAAGTACGTTATAAAGAATTAATCGGTCGGTTGGATATTCGGGAACTAAAAACTCATTAATTTGAAGAACTTTAATTATTTGATTTATTAAATCTTGAATTTTGATGAATTTATTTTCGTTTTCAGCAACTCAGGGACAAATGAATCGGGGAAAAACTTATGAATGTACCAGTTAAAAGAAAGGACCTCATGATGGTAAATATGGGTCCTCACCACCCATCAATGCATGGTGTTCTTCGACTCATAATTACTCTAGATGGTGAGGATGTTATTGACTGTGAACCAATACTGGGCTATTTACACAGGGGAATGGAAAAAATTGCAGAAAACCGAACAATTATACAATATCTGCCTTATGTAACACGTTGGGATTATTTAGCTACTATGTTCACTGAAGCAATAACCGTAAATGCACCAGAGCGATTAGGAAATATTCAAGTACCTAAAAGAGCTAGCTATATTAGAGTAATCATGTTGGAGTTGAGTCGTATAGCTTCTCATTTATTATGGCTTGGTCCCTTTATGGCAGATATTGGTGCACAGACCCCTTTCTTCTATATTTTTCGAGAAAGAGAATTAATATATGATCTATTCGAAGCTGCCACCGGTATGAGAATGATGCATAATTATTTTCGTATCGGAGGGGTGGCTGCTGATCTACCTCATGGCTGGATAGATAAATGTTTTGATTTCTGTGATTATTTTTTAACAGGAGTTGCTGAATATCAAAAACTTATTACGCGAAATCCTATTTTTTTAGAGCGGGTGGAAGGGGTAGGCATTATTGATGGAGAGGAAGCAATAAATTGGGGTTTATCAGGACCAATGCTGCGAGCTTCCGGAATACAATGGGATCTTCGTAAAGTAGATCGTTATGAGTGTTACGACGAATTTGATTGGGAAGTTCAGTGGCAAAAAGAAGGAGATTCATTAGCTCGTTATTTAGTCCGAATCAGTGAAATGACGGAATCTGTAAAAATGATTCAACAGGCTCTAGAAGGAATTCCGGGAGGGCCTTATGAAAATTTAGAAATCCGGTGCTTTGATAGAGCAAGGGATCCTGAATGGAATGATTTTGAATATCGATTCATTAGTAAAAAACCCTCTCCTACTTTTGAATTGTCGAAACAAGAACTTTATGTGAGAGTCGAAGCCCCAAAGGGAGAGTTGGGAATTTTTCTAATAGGGGATCAAAGCGTTTTTCCTTGGAGATGGAAAATCCGCCCGCCGGGTTTTATCAATTTGCAAATTCTTCCTCAGTTAGTTAAAAGAATGAAATTGGCTGATATTATGACGATACTAGGTAGTATAGATATCATTATGGGAGAAGTTGATCGTTAAAATGATAATTGATACAACAGAACTCAATTCTTTTTCAAAATTGGAATACTTAAAAGAAGCCTATGGGATCATAGGGATGCTTATCCCTATTTTGATTCTTGTATTCGGAATCACAATAGGTGTACTAGTAATTGTATGGTTAGAAAGAGAAATTTCCGCAGGGATACAACAACGTATTGGACCTGAATACGCCGGTCCTTTAGGAATTCTCCAAGCTCTAGCAGATGGGACAAAATTACTTTTCAAAGAAAATCTTCTTCCATCTAGAGGAGATACTCGTTTATTTAGTATCGGGCCATCCATAGCAGTCATATCAATTCTACTAAGTTATTCGGTAATTCCTTTTAGTTATCGTCTTATTCTAGCCGATCTCAATATTGGCGTTTTTTTATGGATCGCTATTTCAAGTATTGCTCCCATTGGACTTCTTATGTCCGGATATGGATCAAATAATAAATATTCCTTTTTAGGTGGTTTACGAGCCGCTGCTCAATCGATTAGTTATGAAATACCATTAACTCTATGTGTGTTATCAATCTCTCTACGTGCGACTCGTTAAGACATAAATCTTTCCCTATATTCCTTTCTTGTCTTTCTAGGAAATAAGTTGAATGAATTGAATATATATCTGTTTTTTTGTTCAGCATTCGGATTGATGAACTAAATCAGAAGTTATATGAGTGAAAGAAAACAGCTTATCAATTTGCAGTAAAAAGATTGAGTCTCATTTCCTATGTACAAGGGTTAAGCAGAATAAAACATAAACAATAAAGACTATTTATCCCCGGATTCGTTGATTACTCATCACGGCTTGAAGCGGGTTCAAAAAATCCACTGTATGGAATTTTTACTACCGTTTAGATGTATTAGCATATACCATAACAGGGGGTTGAGCAAGAATAAGTGGATGGTTAGGAAAACCAAGGTACACAAAGGGTTAGTAATGGAGATTGTGTAAATGAGACATTTTTCTTTTTACCTAACAAGGAATACTAATGGGGCTTTAAGTTGGTAGAAATGATCAGGCAGTACTTCCCAGGATTCCGGCCCAGAGTATGTCCTATCCACCTATTAAAAAAATAACTAACCGAAACGAAATAATCCTTTTTTTTTTTTGAAATCCCCTTTGAGAAAAAAGAATAGAAATGAAAATATATATAGATGGAATTCTTATCATAATTCATGAATTAATGTAATGTCGAATTCTTTTTCGTAATCGAAAACAACAGGTCGAAATAGCGCTACTGCAAAGAGTAAGAGTATTTTATTGAAGGATTAAGTTATTACTCAAAAAAGAAACATTTAATTTAAATTATTAAATTTAAGAAGGGATGAGATCAATTCAGAAGTACTTTTTTTAGTCTAACGGACAGAATTCCAGCGGTCTAATTGGGACCTTTTGATAGATTTTGCCTCTATCCATCCTACAAACATAAACATATCAAAATAAATGGGTTCGGTCCTTAGATTTATTTGCGATTCTCGAGGAGCCGTATGAGGTGAAAATCTCATGTACGGTTCTGTAATAGCGATGCAAATAGTGATGTTATCATCGACTATGATTATCTAACAGTTCAAGTACAGTTGATATAGTTGAGGCACAGTCAAAATATGGTTTTTGGGGTTGGAATTTGTGGCGTCAACCTATAGGGTTTGTCATTTTTCTAATTTCCTCCCTAGCAGAATGTGAGAGATTGCCTTTTGATTTACCAGAAGCGGAAGAAGAATTAGTAGCGGGTTATCAAACTGAATATTCAGGTATCAAGTTTGGTTTATTTTATGTTGCTTCCTATCTAAATCTACTAGTTTCTTCTTTTTTTGTAACCATTCTTTACTTGGGCGGCTGGAATTTTTCTATTCCCCATATACTCGCCCCTACACTTTTTGAGATAAATAAAATAGGCGGAGTTTTTGGAATGACAATTGGTATCTTTATTACATTAATGAAAACTTATTTGTTCTTGTTCATTCCTATCGCAACAAGATGGACTTTACCTAGATTGAGAATGGATCAATTATTAAATTTTGGATGGAAATTTCTTTTACCTATTTCTCTAGGGAATTTATTATTAACAACCTCTTTCCAACTTCTTTCATTGTAAATACACTATTCTAGAATTCGCAACTTGTTTCAAACAAGAGAAAGAAACAGATATAAAATTATTCATAGATATTCACGATATGTTCCCTATGGTAACCGGGTTCATGAATTATGGTCAACAAACAGTACGAGCCGCAAGATACATTGGTCAAAGTTTCATGATTACCTTATCCCACACAAATCATTTACCGGTAACTATCCAATATCCTTATGAAAAATTGATCACATCGGAGCGTTTCCGCGGCCGAATCCACTTTGAATTTGATAAATGCATTGCTTGCGAAGTATGTGTTCGTGTATGTCCTATAGATTTACCTGTTGTCGATTGGAAATTGGAAACAGATATTCGAAAGAAACGGTTGCTTAATTACAGTATTGATTTCGGAATCTGTATATTTTGTGGTAATTGTGTTGAGTATTGTCCAACAAACTGTTTATCAATGACTGAAGAATATGAACTTTCTACTTATGATCGTCATGAATTGAATTATAATCAAATTGCTTTGGGTCGTTTACCAATGCCAGTAATTGACGATTACACAATTCGAACCGTTTTTAATTCGCCTCAAATAAAAAATGGATAACTCCTTTGATTCAAGAATAATTTCCAATTACCAAGGCTCCGGTTTGAGGATGAGTTTTTTCTTTTTTTTTTGTCAATAAAATAACTACAATCCAAATCCCAACTATTCGTTAATTGGCGAGAATCCAGGCTTAATTTGGGTTGAAAATCTAGTCATATTCCAAAAGAAATATAGAATATAGTTTTTCGAGCTGCCATTTCGGATATCGGATAAAGGACGGGGTTGTCTGAATAATTGTACCTGCAGCAATCCACACCCATTAGAATTTACTTCAAATTAGGAAGAAAAATGGGGTAACTTAACTTTCTTTTTCCTGATCAAGTCAATAAGGTCATGAAACATTTCAATTTATTTATTTCTTTACATAGAATGGATTTACCCGGACCAATACACGATTTTCTGTTAGTCTTTCTGGGATCGGGTCTTATATTAGGAGGTCTGGGGGTAGTATTACTTACTAATCCAATTTATTCTGCCTTTTCGTTGGGATTGGTTCTTGTTTGTATATCCTTATTTTATATTTCATCAAACTCCCATTTTGTAGCTGCTGCGCAGCTCCTTATTTACGTGGGAGCTATAAACATTTTAATCATATTTGCTGTAATGTTTATGAAGGGTTCCCAATATTCCGAAGATTTTCATCTTTGGAATATTGGGAATGGGGTTACTTCAATAGTTTGTACAAGTATTTTTGTTTCGCTAATGACTACTATTTCAGATACGTCCTGGTATGGGATTATTTGGACTACAAGATCAAACCAGATTATAGAGCAAGATTTGATAAGTAATAGTCAACAAATTGGGATTCATTTATCAACCGATTTTTTTCTTCCGTTTGAGCTTATTTCAATAATTCTTTTAGTTGCTTTGATAGGTGCAATTGCTGTAGCTCGGCAGTAATAAATCGTTAAAACTCGTACTCAAAATCAAACTAACTTTGTTCTGTGTTATCATATCCATTTATTTCCCTTCAATTCTATTTAAATTAAAGGTTGTTCCTGGATACACTAGTCAATTGAATCGGTTAAATTAAATTGTTGTTTATATTGAAATGACTTAAGATTAATAAGGAGTCGGTCAATGATGCTCGAGCATGTACTTGTTTTGAGTGCCTATTTATTTTCTATCGGTATCTATGGGTTGATCACGAGCCGAAATATGGTTAGAGCCCTTATGTGTCTTGAACTTATACTGAATGCAGTTAATCTAAATTTCATAACATTTTCTGATTTTTTTGATAGTCGCCAATTAATAGGAGACATTTTCTCCATTTTTGTTATAGCTATTGCAGCCGCTGAAGCAGCTATCGGACTGGCTATTGTTTCGTCAATTTATCGTAATAAAAAATCAATTCGTATCAATCAATCGAATTTGTTGAATAAGTAGTTGTAATAAATAGTATTAATTCCGGAAATTCTAATATTCATCAATTTTTTGATTAGCATGTATAATACGTAATGTATGACTATGCTCATATTTGCGAAAACAGAAGAAATCAAAGTATCTTGGCCCCCTCTCATGAACCGATCCAGAAATAGATTAATTCGCAAAATTCTGGTAAATCATTGATTCATCTGGTAACTATGATTCATTTACAAATCTACTCGATCGAAATTTTATGATGTTTAAAAATTTATAGATCAAATGTCACATTCAGTAAAGATTTATGATACATGTATAGGGTGTACTCAATGTGTTCGGGCTTGTCCTACAGATGTATTAGAAATGATACCTTGGGATGGATGTAAAGCTAAACAAATCGCTTCTGCTCCAAGAACGGAAGACTGTGTCGGTTGTAAAAGATGCGAATCCGCCTGCCCAACAGATTTCTTGAGTGTGCGGGTTTATTTATGGCATGAAACAACTCGCAGCATGGGTCTAGCTTATTGATACATTCCAGAAAATCCTTTACAAATCTATTTTTTTTTTTTTACCGACAAAACCCTTGCTCAAAATAATATATTTTGCGCTTTTTTTATTTTTGAGTACGGGTTTTCTGGTCTAAGTGTATCTTGTCTTTACCACGAATTATTTTCCTTGGTTAACAATAATTGTAGTTTTGCCGATATTCGCGGGTTCCTTAATTTTCCTTCTCCCTTATAGGGGAAATAAGATAATTAGATGGTATACAATATGTATATGTATATTAGAACTTCTTCTGACGGCATACGTATTCGGTTATCATTTTCAATTGGACGATTCATTAGTCCAACTGGCGGAGGATTATAAATGGATTAATTTTTTTGATTTTTACTGGAGATTAGGAATAGACGGACTTTCTATAGGACCCATTTTACTGACGGGATTTATCACTACTTTAGCTACTTTAGCGGCTCGGCCAGTTACTCGAGATTCCCGTTTATTCTATTTCTTGATGTTAGCGATGTACAGCGGTCAAATAGGATCGTTTTCTTCTCAAGACCTTTTACTTTTTTTTATCATGTGGGAATTAGAATTAATTCCTGTTTATCTACTTTTATCCATGTGGGGAGGAAAGAAACGCCTGTACGCGGCTACAAAATTTATTTTGTATACTGCCGGGGGTTCCATTTTTCTCTTAGTAGGCGTTTTGGGTATCGGTTTATATGGTTCCAATGAACCGACATTAAATTTTGAAACATCGTTGAATCAATCGTATCCTGTAGCATTGGAAATAATATTCTATATTGTATTTCTTATTGCTTTTGCTGTCAAATCGCCGATTATACCCCTCCATACATGGTTACCAGACACTCATGGAGAAGCACATTACAGTACTTGTATGCTTCTAGCCGGAATCTTATTAAAAATGGGAGCGTATGGGTTGATTCGGATCAATATGGAATTATTACCTCGCGCTCATTCTATATTTTCTCCCTGGTTGCTGATAGTAGGTACAATACAAATAATTTATGCCGCTTTAACATCTCCAGGTCAACGTAATTTGAAAAAAAGAATAGCCTATTCTTCTGTATCTCATATGGGTTTCATAATTATAGGAATTGGCTCTCTAACCGATATGGGACTCAACGGAGCCATTTTCCAAATAATCTCTCATGGATTTATTGGCGCTGCGCTTTTTTTCTTAGCCGGAACAAGTTATGATAGAATACGTCTTGTTTATCTCGACGAAATGGGCGGAATCGCTATCCCAATGCCAAAAATATTCACGATGTTCAGTATCTTATCGATGGCTTCTCTTGCGTTACCGGGTATGAGTGGGTTTGTTGCAGAATTAATAGTCTT